ATTTCTTGATCTATTCCATATATTCCGTGCTCCGGATACTCGAATAAATATCCGACGAGGCAAAACCCATCTCTATCGAGATGACAGACCTATTTTCTGTACTATCAATAGGATCAATTATAACAAGTCACACACTCATATTCCGGAAATACCGAAACAAGGGAATTTCACGGTCGAACTACCAGAATGGCCTAGCAACCGAGTCCTAAAAAATGCATTTTGGATTGAATTGAAAAGCCGGGTCTTCCTTGATTGAAAACCCCCAGCTTCGTAGTTATTATAAGCCTAACTCATGGAAATTCCATCCAGTAAAACGGAAGAATTGTAAATCTCCAAAATAATGGATAGGAATATCGCAAATAAGGCCATTGCGACACCCATCAAGGGAGTCGTTCCCCACCCAGGGGCTACTTTACCATATTCCGAATTCAATGGTTTCAATAAATCCCCTATAATAGTTCGTCTTGGCCCAGATCTGGAACTATCCTCAACGGTTTGTGTAGCCATAAATCCTATTGCATTGGTTGACATCTGTTGACTTTGTATACTATTCCGTTGTAAATAAACGGTCTTATCGTAGCGTAGATCCATCATTCATGGTCTTGAAATTATCTAATAATGGAAACAGCAACCCTAGTCGCCATCTCTATATCTGGTTTACTTGTAAGCTTTACTGGGTATGCTTTATATACCGCTTTTGGGCAACCCTCTCAACAACTAAGAGATCCATTCGAAGAACACGGGGACTAGTTGAAATAATGAACCTCCAACGGGGAGGTTCGTTATTTCAATTTCAATTGAGATAATAAAAAATCATTTCATCTTTTTCGTCGAAATCCTAGGTGGTTCTCGAAAAAAGATAGCGAAAAAAATTATCCCTAGAGTCGAGACTAATAGGAATGTATAAACCAATGCTTCCATAGATTCGATCGTGGTTTACAATTATAGCTTACGTGCCTGTGCATTTGGGATCATTTCCCAGCTAAAGAAAGGGCAAGAATAAAAGAGAAACAATGATCAAAATCAAGACTTCTCCGGTACTCTATATTAGCAAAAATAAATAAATAAAAAAAAAAAAATAGAGGCGAAATATACATATATCAGAGCAATGTTGTATCAGACTGCTTGTCTCTTTGTAGTTGGATCTCCAAGTTTTTGGAATGCTCCAAATTCTACTTGAGCATCCAAATCTGGATCAATACCAGCAAAAACATCTCTGAACAAGGTTCTAGCGCCATGCCAAATGTGCCCGAAAAAGAAGAGCAAAGCAAACGAAGCATGTCCAAAAGTAAACCAACCCCTTGGACTGCTACGAAAAACACCATCGGATTTCAAAGTAGCACGATCTAATTCAAAAATTTCACCCAATTGAGCACGTCTAGCGTATTTTTTCACAGTAGCAGGATCACTATAACTAACTCCATTGAGTTCACCACCATAGAACTCAACAGTTACACCTACTTGTTCCACACTATACTTTGATTCCGCCCTTCGAAAAGGAACATCGGCTCGCACAATTCCGTCTCCATCTACCAAAACTACTGGAAATGTTTCAAAAAAAGTAGGCATACGACGGACAAAAAGTTCATGCCCTTCTTTATCTCTAAAGATGGGGTGTCCTAACCAGCCAACTGCTATTCCATCACCGTTGTCCATTGAGCCTGCTCTGAATAATCCTCCTTTCGCCGGATTATTACCAATGTAATCATAAAAAGCTAATTTTTCGGGAATTTTAGACCAAGCTTCTGATAAACTCAGATTTTCGGCTAGCCCAGCGTCAACTCTTCTATATATTTCTTGCTGGAAGTACCCCTGATCCCACTGATAACGAGTGGGCCCAAATAATTCAATCGGGGTAGTTGCTGAACCATACCACATAGTTCCAGCAACAACGAAAGCTGCAAAAAAGACAGCAGCGATACTACTGGAAAGGACAGTTTCAATATTGCCCATACGTAATCCTTTGTATAAACGTTGGGGTGGGCGAACACTAAGATGGAATAGGCCCGCTAATATACCCAAAGTCCCCGCTGCAATATGATGAGAGGCTATTCCTCCCGGAACAAAAGGATCAAAACCTTCCGCGCCCCAAGCTGGATTTACTGCTTGTACTTTTCCGGTTAAGCCATAAGGATCGGACACCCATATTCCAGGACCATACAAGCCTGTTACATGAAATGCTCCAAACCCAAAGCAAGCTACCCCGGAAAGAAATAAATGAATTCCAAAGATCTTGGGCAAATCCAAGGAGGGTTTTCCCGTACGTTCATCACAGAATATTTCTAGGTCCCAATACACCCAATGCCAGATAGCTGCTAAGAAGCACAAACCAGAAAACACAATATGTGCCCCGGCTACACCTTCGTAACTCCAAATACCCGGATTCGTTATAGTCCCTCCTGTAATACTCCAACCACCCCATGAATTAGTTATTCCTAAACGAGTCATGAAAGGTATAACGAACATACCTTGTCTCCACATTGGATCAAGAACAGGGTCAGAGGGATCAAAAACTGCTAATTCGTATAAAGCCATCGAGCCGGCCCAACCAGAAACTAGAGCTGTATGCATTATATGGACAGAAAGTAACCGACCGGGATCATTCAATACGACGGTATGAACACGATACCAAGGCAAACCCATGGAAATACCCCTTTATCAAAGAAAAAATAGACACTATGTGACTTTATCGCATTGGGTTGGAAAAGACTATGTTATGCACCTTACCTTTTCATTGGATTACCTCGAAGCACGGGTTAATATTTCTTCCGTTCCGCTAGTAATAATTGAACAATTCTGTTCGTAGCAACAAAGAGAAACAGATCTATTCTATACCCGATAAGTACCAATACGCAATGGGGGATTGGACCCATTTTTTGGAGCAAATGCAAGACAAAGAGACTTGTTCATCATTCGAACGAGCCATTCATAAGACTTTTCCTTTATCCAATCTGTCTTCCTATAGAAACCTTCTAATCTATGGATAAAATATGATAAACAACAATATTCGATTAGGAAAACGATAAAAGAAATGGGAAAACAAGAAAATGGATTGTTACGTTTCCACATCAAAGTGAAGTATAGTACTTAAACCCCCTTTCTTTAATTTAATGCCCATTGGTGTTCCAAAAGTACCTTTTCGGAGTCCTGGAGAGGAAGATGCGGTTTGGGTTGACGTATAGTGCGACTTGTCAGACATATTGGGTCATATGGGATTTCCCCGTTCTCTCCCCCGATTGAGATATCCCCTGTTTTGCCCAAGAAAGATTGATTAAACTATCAAGAATTCGGAGCGTGAAATGCAATTAGATCAATTTCTTTTTTGTTGATTTTGGGGATTATTATCAATTAGAAAGATTTATGGTTGGATTGATCAAAAAAAAATAAAGGATACAGGCTCCGTTCAGAAAATATCAAATTAGTAATCCTACACGGATTACTACTCGTATTATAAAAGATTCCTATTTAATGAGAGAAGCGATCTCAAACTTGCCAATCAATCGAGTAATATGATAAATACATTGAATATTCTGTAAAAGAAAGACATGAAAAGAAATTGAAAAAAAAAAAAGAAATTGTAGCAAAAAGAAGTGGTATAGGGATCATTTGTCCTATATGTGCGAATCGAATTCGGGCGGATCCTTACCCGGAGTAGAGAATAAACCTAAAAAAAAAGAATTGAAGAGGCCCATTCAGGAACAAGAAAATAACATTGTGATTTGGATCTCGATGTGATAATACATCAATGAGAGGTTAGTTTGATAAGTTCAATGAATTCTTTTTTTTATAGGTTAAAAAGAAGTGATTCAAAACTTATTCATCTTTCTTGAAAAATGGAAGAAAAGCCCCTTTTAGCTTGGTTTCTTTCCTTAGGAAAAGCCTGTGCTACGAAAAAAAGAGGGCTGGAATCGACACATTGATTCTTTTTTTTTTTCACAATTTTGATTTTTTTTTGGAACCGTATGCATCTAAAGATGCGTGTACGGTTCCTAAGGGATAAAATTTTGTCCTAATCAACCGACTTCATCGAGAAAGATTACTTTTTTTAGGCCAAGAGGTTGATAGCGAGATCTCGAATCAACTTGTCGGTCTGATGGTATATCTGAGCATAGAGGATGATACCAGGGATCTTTATTTGTTTATAAACTCTCCCGGAGGGTGGGTAATCCCAGGAATAGCTATTTATGATACTATGCAATTTGTGTCCCCAGATGTACATACAATATGCATGGGATTAGCAGCTTCAATGGGATCTTTCATTCTGGTCGGAGGAGAAATTACCAAACGTCTAGCATTCCCTCACGCTTGGCGCCAATGAGTTTTTTTATTTGAGAGAAAAAGGAAGACTATGCCTTCGCCGTATAGAATATGAAAAATAAGTAATAATAGCATGGCACTTGGAGTTCGATATGAGCAAACAATTATTATTGTTTTTCACAACATGTGATTATGTATCGAGATAGTAGTATGAAACAAAGGTTATTCCCGATTTGATTTGATCTTATGGGTGGGGGATCCGTTTCAGCGTTACAAACCTTTTTGCTTCTATACCAGAAGTCTCTTTCCGATATTTATGTTATGAAAGAGTACCAAAGAAAAAAATAAAGATCATTTTCATTTTTCCTTAATTGATCGGATCAGGAAAACACTTTGGGATTGCTGAATCACAAACGAGATAAAATAAATATCTAAAGCAACGGAACCATCATAGTATTTTTGTTTTAACTCCTCCTAAGGGAAGGATGGTAAGTGGATCACTGGATCTGATAGATTCTATTTGTCTATTTCTTCGACGGAAGAGAAAAGGAAATTCCATAACAGAGCCGTATGCAATGCGCAAAACATGCCTGTACGGTTGTTCAATTCTATCTTTCTTTTTTTCTTCTTGTTTTATTTTTTAGCCCTTCGCCGGATCGGGCGAGACAGAGAAATTTGATTATGTTATATCATCAGGGTTATGATCCACCAACCTGCTAGTTCTTTTTATGAGGCACCTACAGGAGAATTTATCCTGGAAGCGGAAGAATTACTGAAACTCCGCGAAACCCTCACAAGGGTTTATGTACAAAGAACGGGCAATCCTTTATGGGTTGTATCCGAAGACATGGAAAGGGATGTTTTTATGTCAGCAACAGAAGCCCAAGCTCATGGCATTGTTGATCTTGTAGCGGTCGAAAATTCCGGGGATTTTGCATAAACCTGGAATCGTGTTTGGATCCATAATTCGAATAATCTGTGATTTCCTATTTTATCCTCTTTTCTTACCAAGTAAAATATTAAGTAAGAAGTAATTCATAATTATCCGGTTAGGATCGATCTAAACCAGCCCATTCTGTATACGATTCAAAATTCAGGATGCCAACTATTAAACAACTTATTAGAAACACAAGACAGCCAATCCGAAATGTCACGAAATCCCCCGCTCTTCGAGGATGTCCTCAGCGCCGAGGAACATGTACTAGGGTGTATGTGCGACTCGTTCAGATCATGGGCTGGAACAAATGAGATTATTTTTCCAGTATCAATGACCGGTAGCAATGAATAGGATAGAATGTATGAACCCTATTCACTATCTAAAAATAAAGATCTATCATATATCTATATTTTATGGAATTTATGGTTTCCATTGGTGCAAATCCAATCAACTCAATTGGAGATGAAAAGCAATTCCCCATTGGTAGCAATGGTTATCGATTAAGCGGGGAAATCATATTTTAAAAGCGGGAAGATTATGTTCCTACTCTTGCAAGAACGGACTAACAGGGCCAGCTACCTAGCCAACCTTCATAATAAAATGCCGTTACTGTATGGATAGATCTCATTGTGAAAAGACCTATTACTCGATAATTCATGGGTAGAGCCAAAAAGTGTGTGAACTGTACAAGTTACCAATAACGTTGATTAAATGAGGAAGGGGGCTCCGGTGTATAGAAAGGGCCTCACCGTTTAAGAAGTAACCATAGAAACGATGGAAGTCGCTATTTTTTTTTATTCATTTACTACCATTACTCATTACTTTTTTTTATACCTAATATCAGTCCCATTTCTTATTTTGAGGTGAAATGAAATGTCTGAAAGAAATCAAAAATAGTGGTTGGGAAGGTCATAGTAGCAAAAGCCATTGGAATTTATATTTTATACATCGGAAGAATCCGTTTTGTTATTAATTAAACTAGGGGAGGGGAAGAATGACTGAAAGAAAAGAAATCAATTAGTTATTCATCAAAGTTTTATTTGATTCAATGACCAGAGTTAGACGAGGATATATAGCTCGGAGGCGTCGAACAAAAATTCGTTTATTTGCATCAACTTTTCGAGGGGCTCATTCAAGACTTACTCGAACTATTACTCAACAGAAAATGAGAGCTTTGGTTTCTACTCATCGGGATAGGGGTCGGCAAAAGAGAGATTTTCGTCGTTTGTGGATCACTCGGATAAATGCAGTAACCCGGGGGAGTGGGGTATCCTATAGTTATGGTCGATTAATACATGATTTGTACAAGAGGCAGTTGCTTCTTAATCGTAAAATACTTGCACAAATAGCTATATCAAATAGGAATTGTCTTTACATGATTTCTAATGAGATCATCAAATAGGGGGAGTGTGAAGAATTTAACGGAATGATTTAAACGGAGTTCCCCGGAGAATGAACTCCGGGAAGGTAGAGTATAAATTAATATGCTAAGAGTAAGAATGAACGAACACGTTAAAAAAAAAAAAAAAGAATCGGGTAAGAAGAAATCTTTTTTTTTCTATTACGTTACGACGTGACAATCAAGTCTCTCGGCTTTTTCCAACAAAACTTCAATCGAAGTTTGAGTTCCAATTAGAGTTTTTTTTTTCAGGCGTAGGCTTATTTATTTCTGATTCTAGGGCCAGTAGTTCTAGGGATCGACTCAGGTCTCTCAAACTGTTTCTCATTATTAAGAAAGGGTAACGAAGATAAAATACGAGCTTGTTTTATGGCAATAGTAATTAATCGTTGTTGTTTCAAGGTCAATCTGTTCACTCTTCTAGATAATATTTTTCCTTGTTCACTAATAAATCGACTAATTAAACTCATGTTTCTATAATCAATTCGATCCCCCGATCCAATTGGTGGGGGCAAACGCCTACGAAAAGATCGTTTGGATTTACGAAAGGGTCGCTTGGTTTTATCCATGGTTCATTCCTTATCTCAAAATCCTATTTGATTTCTTCATTCATTTTTTTTTCGGATCCAACAGAAATAGGATTTGATTTGTTTATATATATATATAATATGTTATTTCTTCCTTTTCCTTGCTTGAAAAGGCGGCACGGCACAGACACTCTGTTCACTCTATTTCTTTATCTCACCGTGAATCGTATGCTTGTGACAATACGAACAAAATTTTCTCAATTCTAATCGACCGGGTGTATTGTGTCGATTCTTTTGAGTAATATATCTTGAAATGCCCGGCGATTTTTTATTTAAACCATTTCGGACACAGCTGGTACATTCCAAAAGAACTATGACTC